TAACCCTATGATAAAGAACTCAAGTTCAGGTAAAGAAGTAAAAGTTTTAGCTCAACATATATGTATGTCTGTTTTAAAAGCACGAAGAGTAATTGATCAGATTCGCGGGCGTTCCTATGAGGAAACACTTATGATACTGGAACTCATGCCTTATCGAGCATCTTATCCCATTCTCAAATTGGTTTATTCTGCAGCGGCAAATGCTAATCATAATATGGGTTTGAAGGAAGCTGATTCATTCATTAGTAAAGCCGAAGCCAATAGGAGTACTATTGTGAAAAAGTTAAGACCGCGGGCTCGAGGACGTAGTTATCTGATAAAAAGACCGACATGTCATATAACAATTGTATTAAAAGATAAATCTAAATCATTTTTAGATCAATCTAAGATTTAGATTCATATAAAATAAAAAAATATGGATGAAAAATAAAATAGAATAGAAAAATATGGGACAAAAAATAAATCCACTTGGTTTCAGACTTGGTACAACTCAAAGTCATCATTCCTTTTGGTTCGCACAACCAAAAAATTATTCCGGGGGCCTACAGGAAGATGCAAAAATACGGAATTGTATCAAGAACTATGTACAAAAAAATAGGAAAATATCCTCAGGTTTCGAAGGAATTGCACGTATAACAATAAAAAAAAAAATCGATTTGATCCAAGTCATAATCTATATTGGATTCCCAAATTTATTAATAGAGGGGCAAACACGAGGAATCGAAGAATTACAGATGAATGTACAAAAGGAGTTTAATTCTGTAAACCGGAGACTCAACATTGCTATCACAAGAGTTGAAAAACCTTATGGACAACCTAATATTCTTGCAGAATATATAGCTTTACAATTAAAAAATAGAGTTTCGTTTCGAAAAGCAATGAAAAAAGCTATTGAATTAACTGAACAAACGGATACAAAAGGAATTCAAGTGCAAATAGCAGGCCGTATCGACGGAAAAGAAATTGCACGTGTTGAATGGATCAGAGAGGGTAGAGTTCCCCTACAAACAATTCGCGCTAAAATTGATCATTGTTCCTATACAATTCGAACTATTTATGGAGTATTAGGTATAAAAATTTGGATATTTGTAGACGAGGAATAATCAACCTTGTCTTCCCATTCTGTCCAGTGATAAAACAAAAAATGACAAACTCTTTCATTCTTTTTTCGTTAAAAATAAAAAAATGAACAATTCAAATTCTATAAGGTTAAATAAAAATTAGATTGATCATTTGGTATAATTGCTATGCTTAGTGTGTGACTCGTTAGTTTTTTCTTTATAGTTTCAAGTTGGGATTCAAAAAAAAAAAAAATAAACTGACCCCTGCTATAAACTTTGTAATTATATAAAATAAACTAATAACCAACTTATTGCTTCGTATTGTCGAGATCCCAAGAAACAGTCACTATATGAATGAGTGGATCTATCATATGGTTGTAGCAACTGAAATTCTTTCAACAAAAAATAGATCTGATTATGGGTTGTAAAGCAAAAAAAAAAATAAAATAAAGGGATGTGGATAAATGGAAGGATGATAGAAAGAAAGAACAAAAATATCAATGATATATGATTCCAATATGTATGGTCTATGAATCACGTCATAAAAGGCAGTGTGATAAAGCATCAATACTGATAATCAATACTGATAAGATAATTATAAATATAAGAATTTAAAAATGAAATAATTTTAAATAGAATAAAATAATAAAGAGCCTTCAGGTTAATAAAAACTGAGGAAATTGACTTGGGAACAAATTTTGTTGGAAGCTCCATTGCAAAGTTCGGACCTAACCATTAATGGAGAAGCTATGGGAACGACAGAACCTGTGACTGCATAGGCTTCTATTGAAAACGAATCCTAATAATTCATTGGGTGGGATGGCGGAACGGACCAAGAAAAAATTGATTTATTCTGAGAGGTTATGAATTGAACCTTCGAATGAAACAGGAAAGAGTAAATATTCGCCCGCGAAACCTCTATTTATTGGATTACAATCTTTTGTCGTAATTCGATAGAGGTAAAAAAAAATAAGGAAAGGATTCGTTATGTTATAAAAATAAAAAATAGAAACATTACATTATCTATAAAGATACATAAATGTACACACACGTCTAGCTGTATTGTATATCTTGTATCTACATCTTCCTTCTTATGTAAGAAATTAAATATCAATAAAAGCCATTACTTGGTGTATTATCTATTAATGTGTACCTATTAATGTGTATCTATTAATATGTATCTATAATATTATTGAATTAGAATCCTTTCATTCGCGAGGAGCTGGATGAGAAGAAACTCTCATGTCCGGTTCTGCAGTAGAGATGGAATTAAGAAACAACCATCGACTATAACCCCAAAAGAACCAGATTTCGTAAACAGCATAGAGGAAGAATGAAAGGAATATCTTGTCGAGGCAATCATATTTGTTTCGGCAGATACGCTCTTCAGGCACTTGAACCTGCTTGGATTACAGCTAGACAAATAGAAGCAGGGCGAAGAGCAATGACACGATATGTGCGTCGTGGTGGAAAAATATGGGTACGTATATTTCCCGACAAACCTGTTACAGTAAGACCCGCGGAAACACGTATGGGTTCGGGGAAGGGATCCCCTGAATATTGGGTATCCGTTGTTAAACGGGGTCGAATACTTTATGAAATGGGTGGAGTATCAGAAACTGTAGCTAGAGCAGCTATCTCAATAGCTGCGCGCAAAATGCCTATACGAACTCAATTTCTTATTTCAGGATAGAGATGTAGAACTAAACAAAAAGGGGTATTGGGGATGAAAAAACAACCGCAGGTTTATTTATTTCTGGACGGACAATATTTCTTTTTTTTCTTTCATACTTTTGCATTGAAATAACAGATTGAAATAAAAATGATATGATTCAACCTCAGACCCTTTTGAATGTAGCGGATAACAGCGGAGCTCGAAAATTGATGTGTATTCGAATCATAGGAGCTGGTAATCACCGATATGCTCATATTGGTGATGTTATTGTTGCTGTAATCAAAGAAGCAGTTCCCAATATGCCTCTAGAAAGGTCAGAAGTAATTAGAGCTGTAATTGTACGTACATGTAAAGAACTCAAACGTGAAAACGGTATGATAATACGATATGACGACAATGCTGCAGTTGTCATTGATCAAGAAGGAAATCCAAAAGGAACTCGAGTTTTTGGTGCGATCGCTCGAGAATTGAGACAGTTAAATTTTACTAAAATAGTTTCATTAGCTCCCGAAGTATTATAAATAGTAGTAGATGAGACTATGATATAGTAGGGTATCTGAAATAGATCAAATAGATCAAATTAGTAGATTGTGTCTCACGTATATACTTTATAATAAAAAAAAAAAGAAAAAAAAGGAAACATGTTGATTATATCAAAATTTGGAGGAACCTATAATTCTAGTTCGTCATGGGTAGGGACACTATTGCCGATCTAATAACTTCTATAAGAAATGCTGACACGGATAAAAAAGGAAGGGTTCGAATAGCATCTACAAATATCACCGAAAACATTGTTAAAATACTTCTACGAGAAGGTTTTATTGAAAACGTTCGGAAACATCAGGAGAGTAACAAATATTTCTTGGTTTCAACTCTGCGACATAGAAAAACCAGAAAAGGAATATATAAAACTAGAACCATTTTAAAGCGTATCAGCCGGCCCGGCTTACGAATTTATTCCAACTATCAACGAATTCCTAAGATTTTAGGTGGAATGGGAATTGTAATTCTTTCTACTTCTCGAGGTATAATAACAGATCGAGAAGCTCGACTAGAAAGAATTGGAGGAGAAATTTTGTGTTATATATGGTAATCTTCCACCTCTGGTATCCGAATTTGATCTCTAACTTCCTATTTGTAAAATAGAGAGGAAAAGTGAGTTATATAACTCTTCCTCCATTAGTTGATACTTCAAGGAGGTTACCTGGAATGAAAGAACAAAAATTGATTCATGAGGGTTTAATTACTGAATCACTTCCCAACGGTATGTTCCGGGTCCGTTTAGATAATGAAGATCTAATTCTAGGATATGTTTCAGGGAGGATCCGCCGCAGTTTTATACGGATACTACCGGGAGATAGAGTAAAAATTGAAGTAAGTCGTTATGATTCAACCAGGGGACGTATAATTTATCGACTTCGCAACAAAGATTCGAACGATTAGGTTATTTTTTTAACCATGGGTATACAATTCGAAGTTAAAAAAAAATTCAAGAGACTTATTCTCTTCCAAGAAGTGGATTCAGAATTAGGGTAAGGAATAAAAAATATGAAAATAAGGGCTTCCGTTCGTAAAATTTGTGAAAAATGTCGACTGATTCGCAGGCGTGGACGAATTATAGTGATTTGTTCCAATCCGAAACATAAACAGAGACAAGGGTAATTCTTCTAAAAAAGAACTTTACTTTCCAAAATTCAAAAATAAAATATGTAAAAATAAGGTAAAGGATCCATTTTAAGATGAAATGGATATCTCCGTATCTTTTCTTTTTGTATATTTCTGACTCATAAATATGAGATGATAAAATATGACAAAAGCTATACCAAGAATTGGTTCACGTAGGAATGGGCGTATTGGTTCACGTAAGAATGGACGTAGAATACCAAAAGGCGTTATTCATGTTCAAGCGAGTTTCAACAATACCATTATAACTGTTACAGATGTACGAGGTCGGGTAGTTTCTTGGGCCTCCGCCGGTACTTCTGGATTCAAAGGCACAAGAAGAGGAACACCTTATGCTGCTCAAGCCACAGCGGTAAATGCTATTCGTACAGTGGTTGATCAGGGTATGCAACGAGCAGAAGTTATGATAAAGGGTCCTGGTCTCGGAAGAGATGCAGCATTACGAGCCATTCGTAGAAGTGGTATATTATTAAGCTTCGTACGTGATGTAACACCTATGCCACATAATGGATGTCGACCTCCTAAAAAAAGACGTGTGTAGAAATAAGAATTAAACCGATTTCAAGAGAAATAAATGATCA